CGAACTTTTTGGGAATTTTTAAGAAAATCTTTACTAAATTATTATTTGAATAATTAATAAAATAATAAAAATTAATAAAATAAGACAAGATAATAAATTAAATTTTATTTCTATTATGATACATATATTTCATGTCGAAAGATGCGTAAATTTAATTCGACATTCCTCATTCCTTTTCTATATATACTCACGTAGATATTACTTAGTATAATTATAGATGAATTAGTATAATTATAAGATACCTTTTATAACAATCAATAAATAACAGGTACAAATATTAATATAACAATGAATATACCAATAAATAACAGGTACAAATATTAAGTCGAGGTATCCATTCTATGACAACTCTCACCACCTTCCCCTCTATTTTTGTGCCTTTAGTGGGCCTAGTATTTCCGGCAATTGCAATGGCTTCTTTATCTCTTCATGTTCAAAAAAACAAGATTTTTTAAATATGCTAGTGCCGTCTCTTTTTTTTTAACTTAGACTTTGACGATAACACAGCTATCGATTTAGTAGACTAGAGTCTAACATGTGGCTTACTTCAAACATAAGCGATTAGACATGCGTAAACATGATATCTGCGGAAATCAATTATACGTATTTGAAAATAGAAAAGATATAACAGAGCAGGCGACCGAATGTTTGAGATGGAAAGTCAATATATCTATATGGATGTAGGTATCTATAGGAAATCATGGAAAGGTGATGTTATTATTTTAGATCGAAGTAATTCATCGAATTACTCCTAAAGTAAAGGTTCACATCAAAATAGTGCTAGTTGATTAGAGTTACTTCGGAAACAAAAAAAGTCAAATCGATTTTTGTTATTCTATCAATTCCAATAAAATGCAACGAGATCTAGTATGAGTTGGCGATCAGAACGTATATGGATAGAATTTATAAGAGGATCTCGAAAAATCAGCAATTTCTGCTGGGCCTTTATCCTTTTTTTAGGTTCATTAGGGTTTTTATTGGTTGGAACTTCCAGTTATCTTGGTAGGGATTTGATATCTTTATTTCCGTCTCAGCAAATCATTTTTTTTCCACAGGGGATCGTGATGTCTTTCTATGGGATCGCAGGTCTCTTTATTAGCTCCTATTTGTGGTGCACAATTTTGTGGAATGTAGGTAGCGGTTATGATCGATTCGATAGAAAAGAAGGAATAGTGTGTATTTTTCGTTGGGGGTTTCCTGGAAAAAATCGTCGAATCTTCCTCCGATTCCTTATGAAAGACATTCAGTCCATTAGAATAGAAGTTAAAGAGGGTATTTATGCACGTCGTGTCCTTTATATGGAAATCAGAGGCCAAGGGGCCATTCCCTTGACTCGTACCGATCAGAATCTGACCCCACGAGAAATTGAGCAAAAGGCTGCCGAATTGGCCTATTTCTTGCGTGTACCAATTGAAGTTTTTTGAAAAAAAAAAAGTTAAGAATGAATGCTTTCTTAATTCGTAGCAAGAGGGATAAAACTCAAATTAAAGAATAATCTTTTTTCTAGACTCTAGACTATAGTAATAGTATAACTTAACTGGAATTTCTTCAGAATAATCATTTGAGCCAAAGCAAAAGCAGACGTATACGGAACAGCCATAAAACTGTCCTTGTCCGAAATTTTTATGCGTATGTAAATCAATTCCACAGTAACAAAAGTGGATTCTTTTTATTTTCTTTCTGTATTATTTCGAAATTCAAGGATTAACTAATGAATCCCAAATCAAAAACTAAAAAACAGGGAATGGATTCATAATAGTATCCATATGACTTGTAATCGAACTTATGTTTGATATAAATATTAGTAGTGTATAGAGTTAACGAATGAAGTGAGTTCATTAAAAAATAAAAGACGAAAAAATGGCAAAAAAGAAAGCATTCATTCCCCTTCTATATCTTGCATCTATAGTATTTTTTCCCTGGTGGATCTCTCTTTCATTTAAAAAAAGCCTCGAATCTTGGGTTACTAATTGGTGGAATACTAGTCAATCCGAAATTTTCTTGAATGATATTCAAGAAAAGAGTATTATAAAAAAAGTTCTAGAATTAGAGGAACTCTTTCTCTTGGACGAAATGCTAAAGGAATACCCAGAAACACATCTACAAAAGCTTCGTATCGGAATCTACAAAGAAACGATCCAATTGATCAAGATGCACAATGAGGATCGTATACATACGATTTTGCACTTCTCGATAAATATAATGTGTTTCGTTATTCTAAGTGGTTATTCTATTCTTGGTAATGAAGACCTTGTTATTCTTAACGCTTGGGTTCAAGAGTTCCTATATAACTTAAGCGACACAATAAAAGCTTTTTCTATTCTTTTATTAACTGATTTATGTATAGGATTCCATTCGCCCCATGGTTGGGAACTAATGATTGGTTCTGTCTACAAAGATTTTGGATTTTCTCATAACGATCAAATTATATCCGGTCTTGTTTCCACTTTTCCAGTCATTCTTGACACAATTTTCAAATATTGGATCTTCCGTTATTTAA